GATTTCTTTTATTTATTGGGAGAACCCAAGTACTCTCTTGCGGATCCATGAAACAACTCTCAGAAATCTTTTTCCCCTTTGGAAGATGCAGGAGCGAAACAATCAACCTATTGATATTGGAAGACCAAAAAGATTCTTCCAATGTCTCATTTCTGGGTCCAATGGAATTCATAGGTATAGGAAGAAGCCCCATCAAATAGAGATTTTTTCTTTCGACCATCTTTCGATTGTTAATACGAGATATAAGGACCGCTACTACAAGCAGTACTACACCTTTGATCGTGAAATATGGATTGCTTATTGAACCCTGTGAATCGCGGGAAAGTAGGATACTTAAAATTCGGGGGTCAAAGAGTTTCATAAAACGTTCTTGGTGGAAAAAAATGGGAGTGAAAGATCCCACTGAATCGAATTTGATCCATGAATCTAAGAAATAGTGAGAATTCTTGATTTCTCTCAATATCTCTCTCAATTCGAAGATCCAGGGTTTGAATTGATGTCGTTTCATTGATTCCTCTTTCATTGATTCCTCCTAAAGATTTCATTTCAATTGGAATTTGGTTATTCACGATGTACGATGATCCCTGTTAAGCATCCATGGCTGAATGGTTAAAGCGCCCAACTCATAATTGGCAAATTCGTAGGTTCAATTCCTGCTGGATGCACGCCAATGGGAACGTTCAATAAGTCTATTGGAATTGGCTCTGTATCAATGGAATCTCATCATCCATACATAACGAATTGGTATGGTATATTCATACCATAACATATGAACAATAAGAACTAGAATTCTTATCGATACTGGAACTTATAGGGAAGAAAATGGATTTATGGATGGAATCAAATATGCAGTATTTACAGAAAAAAGTATTCGGTTATTGGGGAACAATCAATATACTTCTAATGTCGAATCAGGATCAACTAGGACAGAAATAAAGCATTGGGTCGAACTCTTCTTTGGTGTCAAGGTAATAGCTATGAATAGTCATCGACTCCCCGGAAAGGGTAGAAGAATGGGACCTATTATGGGACATACAATGCATTCCAATTACAGACGTATGATCATTACGCTTCAACCGGGTTATTCTATTCCACCTCTTATAGAGAAAAGAACTTAAAGCAAAATACTTAATAACATGGCGATACATTTATACAAAACTTCTACCCCGAGCACACGCAACGGAGCCGTAGACAGGAAATCCAATCCACGAAATAAATTGATTTATGGACAGCATCGTTGTGGTAAAGGTCGTAATGCCAGAGGAATCATTACCGCAAGGCATAGAGGGGGAGGTCATAAGCGTCTATACCGTAAAATCGATTTTCGACGGAATGAAAAAGACATATCTGGTAGAATCGTAACCATAGAATACGACCCTAATCGAAATGCATACATTTGTCTCATACACTATGGGGATGGTGAGAAGAGATATATTTTACATCCCAGAGGGGCTATAATTGGAGATACCATTGTTTCTGGTACAGAAGTTCCTATATCAATGGGAAATGCCCTACCTTTGAGTGCGGTTTGAACTATTGATTTACGTAATTGGAAGTAACCAATTAGGTTTACGACGAAACCTAGAAATCGATCACTGATCCAATTGGAGTACCTCCACGGGATAGACCTCAACAGAAAACTGTTGAGTAACGGCAGCAAGTGATTGAGTTCAGTAGTTCTTCATAGAAAATTATTGACTCTAGAGATATGGTAATATGGAGAAGACAAAATTGTTTGAAGCACGGACAGAACCGGAAGCGCTCCTTGTTTCAAAGAGAGGAAGACGGGTTATTCACATTTAATTTGATGGTCAGAGGCGAATTGAAAGCTAAGCAGTGTATAAGGATCCCCCGGGGAAAAATAGAGATGTCTCCTACGTTACCCGTAAGTGGAAGTATCGACGTAATTTCATAGAGTCATTCGGTCTGAATGCTACATGAAGAACATAAGCCAGATGACGGAACGAGGAGACCTAGGATGTAGAAGATCATAACATGAGCGATTCGGCAGATTTGGATTCCTATATATCCACTCATATGGTACTTCATCATACGATTCATATAAGATCTATCTGTCTAGATATCATCATATACATCTAGAAAGCCGTATGCTTTGGAAGAAGCTTGTACAGTTTGGGAAGGGGTTTTTATTGATAAAAAAGAAGAATCCACTTCAACCGATATGCCCTTAGGCACGGCCATACATAACATAGAAATCACACTTGGAAAGGGTGGACAATTAGCTAGAGCAGCAGGTGCTGTAGCGAAACTGATTGCAAAAGAGGGTAAATCGGCCACATTAAGATTACCGTCTGGAGAGGTCCGTTTAATATCCAAAAACTGCTTAGCAACAGTCGGACAAGTGGGTAATGTTGGGGTGAACCAAAAAAGTTTGGGTAGAGCCGGATCTAAGTGTTGGCTAGGTAAACGTCCTGTAGTAAGAGGAGTCGTTATGAACCCTGTAGACCATCCCCATGGGGGCGGTGAAGGGAGAGCCCCAATTGGTAGAAAAAAACCTATGACCCCTTGGGGTTATCCTACACTTGGAAGAAGAAGTAGGAAAAGGAAAAAATATAGTGATAGTTTTATTCTTCGTCGCCGTAAATAAGAATTAAGAATATTGAAAATAGAATTTTTGAAATTTGAAATTGTTTATGGGCTTTATATTTTTACAAAAAAAAGGAGTTATCAATTGTGGCACGTTCACTAAAAAAAAATCCTTTTGTGGCTAATCATTTATTGGGAAAAATCGAACAACTCAATATGAAGGAGGAAAAAGAAATAATAATAACTTGGTCCAGAGCATCAACCATTATACCCACAATGATCGGGCATACAATTGCTATTCATAATGGAAAAGAGCATTTACCCATTTATATAACGGATCGTATGGTAGGTCATAAATTGGGAGAATTCGCACCCACTCGGACTTTTGGTAGACATGCAAAAAACGATAATAAATCTCGCCGTTAATTCTTTTTTTATTTCAATTTCTATTAAATAAAAAATAGATATATAAAAGAGTACAAATATAAACAAATATGATAAGTAAATATAATCAAAAGTTCTAAAGTAATAAAAAAGAAAAAAAAAAAATGTAAATTAATATTAATAATAAATTAATAATTAATAAAATAATATACGGAATATATATATTAAGTTAAGAAGTTAAGTATTAACAATTTATATTAAGTAGAATAATGGTAATTTAAGTAGAGTAATTATAGAACAAAAATAATAGAATAATTTCTCATCATCCATTGGTGGGGGTAACTAACCTTATGATAAACAAGAACTCGAATAGATCGGGCACAGAAGTCAAAGTTTTAGCTCAACATATACATATGTCTGTTTTCAAAGCCCGAAGAGTAATTGATCAAATTCGCGGGCGTTCCTATGAAGAAACACTTATGATACTGGAACTCATGCCTTATAGAGCCTCTTATCCAATTTTAAAATTGGTTTATTCTGCAGCAGCAAATGCTAGTCATAATATGGGTTTGAACGAAGCTGATTTATTTATTAGTAAAGCCGAAGTCAATGGGGGTCCCATTGTGAAAAGGTTAAGACCCCGAGCTCGAGGGCGCAGTTATCCAATAAAAAGACCCACATGTCATATAACAATTGTACTGAAGGATAAATCTAAATAATTTTTATAGAAATTAAAAATTTAGATTCATATTTAAAAATAACATATGGATGAAAAGATAGTATAATAAAAAATATGGGACAAAAAATAAATCCACTTGGTTTCAGACTTGGTACAACTCAAAGCCATCATTCCTTTTGGTTCGCACAACCAAAAAACTTTTCCGCAGGTCTCCAAGAGGATGAAAAAATACGAGACTGTATCAAGAATTATGTGCAAAAAAATATGAGAATATCCTCTGGTTTCGAAGGAATTGCCCGTATAGGAATTCAAAAACGAATAGATTTAATCCAGGTCATAATCTATATTGGATTCCCGAATTTATTAATAGAGAGTCGAACACGAGGAATCGAAGAATTACAGATAAATGTACAAAAAAAGTTAAATTCTGTGAACCGAAGGCTCAACATTGCTATCACAAGAATTGAAAAACCTTATGGGCAACCTAATATTCTTGCGGAATATATAGCTTTACAGTTAAAAAATAGAGTTTCCTTTCGAAAAGCAATGAAAAAAGCTATTGAATTAACTGAGCAAACGGATACAAAAGGAATTCAAATACAAATTGCAGGGCGTATCGATGGGAAAGAAATTGCCCGTGTTGAATGGATTAGAGAGGGCAGAGTTCCCCTACAGACCATTCGTGCTAAAATTGATTATTGTTCCTATACAGTTCGAACTATCTATGGAGTGTTGGGCATCAAAATTTGGATATTTGTAGACGAGGAATAATAAAATAATATAATGAACCCCTTTTTATTTGTCTTGTTATTCTATCTAGTGATAGAACAAAAAAATTAAAAAATTTTCATTCTTTTTCCCCCCATTCAATCAAAAATGAACAATAAATACTAATTTTATTTCTATAGGGTTAAATAAAAATTCGATCGACCATTTCAATTGGTAGAATTGCTATGCTTAGTGTGTGACTCGTTGGTTTTTTCTTTAGTTAGAGTTGGGATTAAAAAAAAGGACCCCTGCACTTGCACTATAGAACTATAGACTAATAACTATAGAAACTAAAAACTAACTTATTGCTTCGTATTGTCGACATCCCACAAAACAGTCACTATATGATGTATCGATCATGTAGTTGTAGCAACTGAAATTTTATTCCATAAAAAAATGGGATTATGATAAATCCAATTAAATTAAATAAATTAAAAGATTATGAAACAAAAATAAAGGGATGTAGATAAATGGAAAGATGATAGAAAGAGAGAAGAAAAATATCAATGCTATTATAATACAATTCCAATATGTATGGTCCATGAATAATCTCGGAAAAAGCAATGTGATAAAGCATCAATACTTATAATAAAACAAAGTAAAGAGCCCGAGTTAATAGAAACTGAGGGGATTGACTCAGAAACAAATTTAGTTGGGGGCTCCATTGCAGAATTCAGGCCTAACCATTAATGAAGAAGCTATAGGAACGACGGAACCCATGACTACATAAGATTCTATTGAAAACGAATCCTAATAATTCATTGGCAAGGATGGCGGAATGAACCAGGAACCAATTTATTCTGAGTGGTCATAGTATGAGTTGACCTCTACGAATGAAGCAGAAAAGAGTCAATATTCGCCCGCGAAACTCTTATTTATTTACTAGATTACAAAATTTTGCGTGATTCAATAATAAATAAAAAAAAAAATAAAGAAGAATTAATTACAATAAAAATTTATAAATAGACATCTAACTATAGTCTAACTAGTTATTATATATATACAATATAAATATAACTTCTTCTTATAAATCCCATGATTTTAACATTTTTTTTTCATTATTTTTATTTATTAAAATTAAAAATATATAATATATATAAATATAAATATATATATATATGTAATAGTAATATTATTACATTATTTTATTCGCGAGGAGCTGGATGAGAAGAAACTCTCATGTCCAGTTCTGCAGTAGAGATGGAATTGAGAAATAACCATCAACTATAACCCCAAAAGAACCAGATTCCGTAAACAACATAGAGGAAGAATGAAAGGAATATCTTCTCGAGGCAATCATATTTCTTTCGGAAGATATGCTCTTCAGGCACTTGAACCCGCTTGGATCACAGCTAGACAAATAGAAGCTGGGCGAAGAGCAATGACACGATATGCACGCCGCGGCGGAAAAATATGGGTACGCATATTTCCCGACAAACCCGTTACACTAAGACCAGCGGAAACACGTATGGGTTCCGGTAAGGGGTCCCCTGAATATTGGGTAGCCGTTGTTAAACCCGGTCGAATACTTTATGAAATGGTTGGAGTATCAGAAACCGTAGCTAAAGCAGCTATGTCAATAGCTGCGTGCAAAATGCCTATACGAACTCAATTTGTTATTGCGCGATAAGTAAGGATTTAGAACCAAAGGAATGTTAGGGATGAAAAAAGGGGATTTTTTTATTTCTGGACACATAATATTTCTTTTTTTCCTTTACTCTTTGCATTGAAAGAGCAGATTAAAAAAAAAAATAATGATATGATTCAACCTCAGACCCTTTTGAATGTAGCGGATAACAGCGGGGCTAGAGAATTGATGTGTATTCGAATCTTAGGGGCTAGTAATCGTCAATATGCTCATATTGGTGATGTTATTGTTGCTGTAATCAAGGAAGCAGTGCCTAATATGCCTCTAGAAAGATCAGAAGTAATTAGAGCTGTAATTGTACGTACACGTAAAGAACTTAAACGTGACAACGGTATGATAATACGATATGATGACAATGCAGCAGTTGTCATCGATCAAGAAGGAAACCCAAAAGGGACTCGGGTTTTTGGTGCGATTGCTCGAGAATTGAGACAGTTGAATTTCACAAAAATAGTCTCATTAGCCCCTGAGGTATTATAAATTAGATAAGATTATGATATAGTAGTGTATCGAAAATAGATCAATATAAAATAGATCAATTAGTAGATTATATCTCAAGTATATATTTTTAATAATTCCTAAAAAACATGTTGATTATATCAAAATTAGAGGACAACAATAATTCTAGTTCATCATGGGTAGAGACACTATTGCCGATATAATAACCTCGATAAGAAATGCTGATATGGATAAAAAGGAAACGGTTCGAATAACATCTACCAATATAACTGAAAACATTGTTAAAATACTTCTACAAGAGGGTTTTATTGAAAACGTTAGAAAACATCGGGAAAATAACAAATATTTCTTGGTTTCAACCCTGCGACATAAAAGGACTAGGAAGGGTATACATAAAACTATTTTAAAACGTATCAGCCGACCCGGTCTACGAATTTATTCTAACTATCAACGAATTCCTAAGATTTTAGGTGGAATGGGAATTGCAATTCTTTCCACTTCTCAGGGTATAATGACAGATCGAGAAGCCCGACTAAAAGGAATTGGGGGAGAAATGTTGTGTCATATATATATATGTTGATCCCCCCCTTCTGGCGTCCTAATTTGATCTGTAACTTATTACCCGTGAAAAGGAAAGGAAAGGTAAGTTATATGACTACTCCTCCATTAGTTGATACTTCCAGGGGGGGTCACCCGGAATGAAAGAACAAAAATTGATTCATGAAGGTTTAATTACTGAATCACTTCCCAATGGTATGTTCCGGGTCCGTTTAGATAATGAGGATCTAATTCTAGGTTATGTTTCGGGGAGGATCCGACGCAGTTTTATACGCATACTACCGGGGGATAGAGTCAAAATCGAAGTAAGTCGTTATGATTCAACCAGAGGACGTATAATTTATAGACTTCGCAACAAGGATTCGAACGATTAGGTATTTTTTTAGCATCCTCCTCATGGGGATAGAATTTGGGGTTCCAAAATTAAAGGGATTTTTTTGTTTCAAGAAGTAGATTCAGAATTAAAAAGAAAATATAGGGAATCATAAATATGAAAATAAGAGCTTCTGTTCGTAAAATTTGTGAAAAATGTCGACTGATTCGTAGGAGGGGGCGTATTATAGTGATTTGTTCCAATCCGAAACATAAACAGAGACAAGGATAATATTTCTTAAAAGGAACTTACTTTCTAAAGCGAAAGGAAGGACTAATGTAAGTCAAAAATAAATAAAAGATCAAAGATTTTTAACATGAAATGGATATCTCCGTATATTTCTGACTCATATTTATGAGATGATAAAATATGACAAAACCTATACCAAGAATTGGTTCACGTGGGAATGGACGTATTGGTTCACGTAAAAATGGACGTAGAATACCAAAAGGAGTTATTCATGTTCAAGCGAGTTTCAATAATACCATTGTAACTGTTACAGATGTACGAGGCCGGGTGGTTTCTTGGTCCTCCGCCGGTACTTCTGGATTCAAAGGCACAAGAAGGGGGACACCCTTTGCCGCTCAAGCTGCAGCAATAAACGCTATTCGTACTGTGGTGGATCAGGGTATGCAACGAGCAGAAGTTATGATAAAGGGCCCCGGTCTCGGAAGAGATGCAGCATTACGAGCTATTCGTAGAAGTGGTATACTATTAAGTTTCGTACGCGATATAACCCCTATGCCACACAATGGATGTAGACCCCCTAAAAAAAGGCGTGTATAAAAATAAGAATTGAACAGATTTCAAGAGAAATAAATGATTCACCAATCTAAATAATAATATATTAGTATGGTTCGAGAGGAAGTAGCAGGATCCACTCGAACACTACAGTGGAAGTGTGTTGAATCAAGAGTAGACAGTAAACGTCTTTATTATGGACGTTTCATTCTGTCCCCACTTATGAAAGGCCAAGCCGATACAATAGGTATTGCCATGCGAAGGGTTTTACTTGGAGAAATAGAGGGTACGTGTATCACACATGCAAAATTTGAGAAGGTACCACATGAATATTCGACGATACCGGGTATTGAAGAATCTGTACATGAAATTTTAATGAATTTGAAAGAAATTGTATTGAGAAGTAATTTGTATGGAGTTCGAGACGCATTCATTTGCATCAAAGGTCCAAAATGCGTAACTGCTCAAGATATCATCTCACCGCCGTCTGTGGAAATAGTTGACACTACACAACATATAGCTAACCTCACAGAACCCGTTGAGTTGCGTATTGAATTACAAATCAAGAGAGATCGTGGATATCGTATAAAATCCACAAATCACTCTCAAGATGGAAGTTATCCTATAGATGCTGTATCCATGCCTGTTCGAAATGTGAATCATAGTATTTATTCCTATGGGAATGGGAATGAAAAACAAGAGATCCTTTTTCTCGAAATATGGACAAATGGGAGTTTAACTCCAAAAGAAGCACTTTATGAGGCTTCTCGTAATTTGATTGATTTATTTATTCCTTTTCTACATGCAGAGGAGGAAAACACTAATTTGGAGGAAAATAAAAACAAATTTACTTTACCCCTTTTTCCCTTTCATGATAGATTATCTAATCTAAAGAAAAATAAAAAAGGAATTGCATTGAAATATATTTTTATTGATCAATTAGAATTGCCTTCCAGAACCTATAATTGTCTCAAAAGGTCCAATATACATACATTATTGGACCTTTTGAGTAACAGTCAAGAAGATCTTATGAAAATTGAATATTTTCGCCCAGAAGATGTAAAAGAAATATTGAGTATTCTACAAAAGCGTTTCGCAATTCATTTACCTAAAAATAAATAAATTTTCATTTTAAATTCATTGCAATTATTTCATCTTTTTTCTAAAGATAAAGAAAAAAAGAAAAAATCGTTTTTTGATTTTCAACACGATCCATATAATATATTTGCATAATTAATTCATAATAAAATCAAAAATTGAATGTATCTAGGGAAAATTCACTTTAAAGGAACTATTCCCTAGATACCCATATGATGTTACAATTGAATCAATTTAAAAAAGACCTAAAGTCAAAGATTTATCAATAGGTAATGTTGCCCCAATACCTAACCAAAGTGCTACTGCGGTACCGATCAAAAAAACAGTTGTAGCTACTGGACGACGAAACGGATTTTGGAATTTATTGACATTCTCCAAAAAAGGTACTGTGAATAATCCTAATGGTACTGAAACCATTAAAAGAACACCTAATAACTTATTTGGTACTGTACGAAGTATTTGAAATACAGGAAAGAAGTACCATTCGGGTAATATTTCCAAAGGGGTTGCAAAAGGATCCGCCGGTTCACCGATCATTGACGGTTCTAGAACCGCTAAGCCTACGTTACATGCTATAGTACCTAGAATTACTACTGGAAAAATATATAAAAGGTCATTGGGCCATGCGGGTTCCCCGTAATAATTATGTCCCATTCCTTTTGCCAATTTAGCTCTTAATACAGGATCATTCAAATCTGGTTTCTTTGTTATTGGGATAGGTGAATTATTATGTATTCATCCCCCGAGGGAACCGGACATGATAATTTTTCATCATCCGGCTCGAGCAAAACAAAAATCAAAAGAATAACAGAAATAGATCGATATAAAAAACTATTTCATCTATATCCACACGAATATAATGACTCCATGTAAGAAAGGTTCTATTTTCCGGAGTTCCAACTATTCATTGTGAATTCAGTTCTTACGAGTAAATGCTCAACACCCAAGTGGGCTTATAAATTGGATCATGACCAAATGCTTTTTGGGTTGTCTCATGACTTGTAATTGGTGTCTATCCACACAATATCTCGAGTCTTTTTACATACAAAGGATTTACTTGTTACTAATACAGTCTAGCCTCTATTCTTCCTTAGATCCCCTATTTCACCCCGATAGTATCATAGATCCGGGTCAATGCAAAGGAAATGAATGCAGTTCCATACTATAAATAAATGTAATAGATATAACATCATTTGGATGATGCTGAATCACTTATTCTACGGGATCTTACGGAGCCTGTTCATGCATTACATGGATTCAGGTATAATCATAGAAAGAATTCTCCTTAAGTAAACCAGCCTATCCTCTGCTACGTATACGTAGGAAGACTTACGTGTTGATTGGATGCGGAGACACATTTAATTGTGATTTCCAATGTGGCGGATCAAATCATATATCCGCATGGCCCTATCAATAGTTCAAGTCACACACTCCCATAATCCATTTTCTCTTCGGAGAATCCACTTCAACTATTTGTATCAAAGTATCAAATAAAAAATACTTCGGGGTTGAAGAGAAATATCCAAATAATATGTCTTATTCTTTTCAATAATCCATATTTGTGGCAATGAAATACTATTGTTCCTCTCCGAAATAATAAATATATAATCAATTATAAATATCTATAATCGACCTGTCTTATTTTTTTTTATAAAAAATCCTTATAAAGGACCTGAAATACCCTGCTTACGTATCATTAGGAAATGCATTAACATAAATACGGAAGTAAGAAGAGGCAATACAAAAGTGTGTAAACTATAAAAACGGGTTAAAGTGGATTGACCTACACTAGCACTTCCACGCAATAATTCTACCAAAGGCGATCCTATTACAGGAATAGCTTCAGGTACACCTGTTACAATTTTTACTGCCCAATAACCAATTTGGTCCCAAGGTAAGGAATAACCAGTTACACCAAAAGATGCAGTCAATACACCCAGAACTACACCCGTAACCCAAGTTAATTCGCGGGGTTTTTTAAACCCACCCGTGAGATATACACGAAATACGTGCAAAATCATCATTAGAACCATCATACTTGCCGACCATCGATGAACTGATCGAATTAGCCAACCAAAGTTGACCTCAGTCATTATGTATTGAACAGAGGAAAAAGCCTCTGTAACGGTTGGACGATAGTAAAAAGTCATAGCAAAACCCGTAGCTACTTGTACTAGAAAACAAGTGAGTGTGATTCCCCCTAAGCAATAAAATATGTTGACATGAGGAGGAACATATTTACTAGTTATATCATCTGCAATCGCCTGAATCTCTAGACGTTCTTCAAACCAATCATATACTTTATTGAGATAGGTAAAACAAGGAGACTCCCCCTCTGAGAACCGTATATGAAAATTGCATCTCGTACGGCTCAAGCAGAAACACACAAATACGGATTTCAACGGATATGTAATATAAAATTGGAAACTTATTAGATACTTGATTATATCTGTCCAAAAAATATGAAAAAATAAAAATCCGGAATCTTTTCTTTGCGATGATAATGCCAATATCAAGTCGGCTCATTTGTCTTTCTTTATATTGTTATAGGCCTCTTGAGTCTTCTTTTCCCCTATCTATATATTGTTTATTTGTGTAGTTTTTTTGCATAAGTCAAATTTACTATTTATTTATTGTTTTATTATTGATAGGAATTCTCTTGTTGAGACCCTATGAATCAATTAAAACTTCAGATTCATACTATAACCCCGATGATTTAACAAAGTTAAAAATTAAGCTCAAAGACTCTCTGAGTAAGAACCGTTTGACCATCACTTATTCAATGACTGGACTAAATGTAACAACTCAACAAAATTCAGAGAAAAAGTTGTCCTTCAGTCAAGGTGCATGATTTTGAAGGAAGAAAAGGCGTTTTATTTAGGCAATCCCCCCTTCTTTTGTTTTTGTTCTTTTTTTTTTTAGTCCGGTTACGAGGTCTGAATAAATATGAATCATAGTTCAAATATTTCTTTTCTTGATATATTCTATATACCCCTTCCGTGCTCCAGATATTAAATAAATCTAAATATCCGACGAGGTAGAATCATCTCTATCAAGATGACAGATCTATTCTCTGTATTATCAATAGGATCAATTATAACAAGTCACACACTCATATTCCGGAAATACCGAAACAAAGGAATTTCACGGTCGAACTACCAAAACGTCCTAGAAATTCGAGTTCTAAGAATTTTTTTTATCGAAAAAATAGGACTTCATAATTCTTATAAATCAAATCTAATTCATTGAAATTCCATCCAATAAAACGGAAGAATTATAAATTTCCAAAATAATAGATAAGAATATTGCAAATAAAGCCATTGCAACCCCCATAAATGGAGTAGTCCCCCATCCCGGAGCTACTTTACCATATTCCGAATTCAACGGTTTCAATAAATCCCCTACAACAGTTCGTCTTGGTCCAGACCTAGAACTGCCCTCAACGGTTTGTGTAGCCATAAATTCTATTTCATTCATTAGTTGAGATCTGTTGACTTTGTATACTATTTTGTTGTAGTTGTAAATAAATGATCTTATTGTAGTTATAGATCCACCGCGATCTTGAAATTATTTAATAATGGAAACAGCAACCCTAGTCGCCATCTTCATATCTGGTTTACTTGTAAGTTTTACTGGGTATGCCTTATATACCGCTTTTGGGCAACCCTCTCAACAACTAAGAGATCCATTCGAGGAACACGGAGACTAGTTGATTGAAGTAATGAGCCTCCCATATTGGGAGGCTCATTACTTCAATTGAGATAATGAAAAATCATTTCATTTTTTAGTTGGAACCTTAGGTGGTTCTCGAAAAAAGATAGCGAAAAAAATTATCCCTAAAGTAGAGACTAACAGAAATGTATAAACCAATGCTTCCATAGATTCGATCGTGGTTTACAATTATAGCTTCCACACCTATTCATTTGGGATACGATCATTTACCAAGATAAAGAAAGGGAAAAGAGTCAAATAAAAAGGGGTAATTCAAAATAGATCCGGCACTTTACTTTATGTAAAGCATAAAATGTAGGCCAGAGCAATGTTGTATCAGACTGCCTGTCTCTTTGTAGTTGGATCCCCAAGTTTTTGGAATGTTCCAAATTCCACTTGAGCGTCCAAATCTGGATCAATACCAGCAAAAACATCTCGGAACAAGGTTCTAGCACCATGCCAAATGTGTCCAAAAAAGAAGAGCAAAGCAAACGTAGCATGCCCAAAAGTGAACCAGCCCCTTGGACTACTACGAAAAACACCATCAGATTTCAAAGTAGCTCGATCCAATTCAAAAATTTCCCCTAATTGAGCACGTCTAGCATATTTTTTCACAGTAGCAGGATCACTATAACTGACTCCATTGAGTTCGCCACCATAGAACTCAACAGTTACACCCACTTGTTCGACACTATATTTTGATTCCGCCCTTCTAAAGGGAACATCGGCTCTCACAATTCCGTCTCCGTCTACCAAAACTACCGGAAATGTTTCAAAAAAAGTAGGCATACGACGTACAAAAAGATCGCGTCCTTCTTTATCTCTAAAGACGGGATGTCCTAACCAACCAACAGCTATTCCATCTCCATTGTCCATTGATCCCGCTCTGAATAATCCCCCTTTTGCTGGATTATTACCGATGTAATCATAAAAAGCTAATTTTTCAGGAATTTTAGACCAAGCTTCTGATAAACTCAGATTTTCGGCTAACCCAGCGCCAACTCTTCGATATATTTCTTGCTGGAAATATCCCTGATCCCACTGATAACGAGTAGGACCAAATAATTCGATCGGGGTAGTTGCTGAACCATACCACATAGTTCCAGCAACAACGAAAGCTGCAAAAAAGACAGCTGCGATACTACTGGAAAGTACGGTTTCAATATTTCCCATACGTAATCCTTTGTATAAACGTTGAGGCGGACGGACACTAAGATGGAATAGGCCCGCTAATATGCCCAATGTACCCGCTGCAATATGATGAGAAGCTATTCCTCCAGGAACAAAGGGATCAAAACCTTCCGCGCCCCACGCAGGGTTTACAGGTTGTACTTTTCCAGTTAGCCCATAAGGATCCGATATCCATATCCCAGGACCATACAAACCTGTTACATGAAATGCGCCAAAACCGAAGCAAGCGACCCCGGAGAGAAATAAATGAATTCCAAAGATTTTTGGCAAATCCAAAGAGGGTTTTCCTGTACGTTCATCGCAGAATATTTCTAGGTCCCAATACACCCAATGCCAAATAGCTGCCAAAAAACACAAACCAGAAAACACAATATGTGCCCCTGCCACACCTTCGTAACTCCAAATACCCGGATTTGTTACAGTCCCTCCTGTAATACTCCAACCGCCCCATGAATTAGTTATTCCTAAACGAGTCATGAAAGGTATAACAAACATACCCTGTCTCCACATCGGATCAAGAACAGGGTCAGAAGGGTCAAAAACCGCTAATTCGTATAGAGCCATTGAACCGGCCCAACCAGCAACTAAAGCTGTATGCATTATATGGACAGAAAGTAACCGACCGGGATCATTCAAAACAACCGTATGAACACGATACCAAGGCAAACCCATGGAAATACCTCTTTATCAAAGATAAATAGACACTATGTAACTTTATCGCATTGGAAAAAACTAAACTATATACTATAGTACCTAAAGTACCTAACCCTTTTCCGTAGATTGTCTATGAGCAAGAGTTAATATTTATTTCGTTCCATTCGAAATAATGGAACAATTCTGTTCGTAGGAACAAATAGAAGCAGATCTATTCTATACCCGATAAGTAGCAATACGCAATGGGGATTGGTCTAATTTTTGAGGAACGAACGCATAAATACTTGTTTATCATTCAAACGATTTATTCGTCAGAATTTTTCTTTATTTATTCCGTCTTCCTCTATGATATGAGTCTTACAATCTATGTATAAAATCCATATATAAACATATATAAAATAGGATAAACAGAAGTAAAATAAAAATTATGAAGACAATAAATTATTACGTTTCCACATCAAAGTAAAATATAGTACTTAATTTTTTCTTTAATTTAATGCCCATTGGTGTTCCAAAAGTACCTTTTCGGAGTCCTGGAGAGGAAGATGCGGTTTGGGTTGACGTATAGTGCGACTTGTGAGACATATTGGGTCATATGGAATTCACCCATTCTCTTTCCGACTGAGATATCTTATGTTTCGCCCAAGAAAAATGGATTGAACCATCAATAATTTGGAGCGCGAAGTACAATTGGATCAATTTATTTTGATTTTGGGGATAAATAATTTAAATTAGAAGGATTTATGGTTAGCTTGTAATAATAAAATAAAGTATCCAGGCTCCGTTCAGAAAATACCAAATTGGTAATATGTATACGATTATAACTTGTATCATAAATGATTTTTCTACCATAGGAGTTATCTCAAATTGCCAATTAATAAAATAGTAAATATATCGAATAATTTGGCGGAAGATATGAAGAAGTGGGTTCACAAAAACGAAGTCTTAACAAAAAGAAGTGAGTGGTACTGATATCATTTGCCCTATATGCGCAAATAGAATTCGGGCGAATCTTTACCCGGAGTAGAACATGAACCTAAAAAATTTTAAAGGCCCATTCAGGAACAAGAAAATAACATCAGAATTGGAATCTCGATGAAATAATACATCAATGAAAGGTTAGTTCAATAACTTCAGTGAATTCTTTTCGAGGAAAGACAGCAAAACCCGTCTTTCTTGAAAAATGGAAGAACAAGCCCCTCTATTAAAAATAAAAAACTGTTACAGAAAAAGAAATAGGGCTGAAATCGACACATTGATTATTTTTTTCGCAATTTTTTTGAACCGTATGCACCCAAAGGCGCATGTACGGTTCCTAAAGGATACAATTTTGTCCTAATCAACCGACTTTATCGAGAAAGATTGCTTTTCTTAGGACAAGAGGTTGATAGCGAGATCTCGAATCAACTTGTTGGTCTTATGGTATATCTTAGTATAGAGGATGATACTAGGGATCTTTATTTGTTTATAAACTCCCCCGGAGGATGGGTAATACCAGGAATAGCTATTTATGACACTATGCAATTTGTGCCACCAGATGTACATACAATATGCATGGGATTAGCCGCTTCAATGGGATCTTTCATTCTGGTAGGGGGGGAAATTACCAAACGTTTAGCATTCCCTCACGCTTGGCGCCAATGAGTTTTTTGTTTTATTTAAGAAAAACAACTATGCCTTCGCCATATCGAATATGAATAATAAGTAATAATAGCATGGCACTTTAAGTTCGATACAAACAAATCTTTTTTTTTTTTGTTTTTTCGTAACACAAGATTACGTATCGAAATAGTAGTATGAAACAAGGGTTATTTCCGGATTTGGTCTTATTATTTTGATATTATGTGTCAGAGACCCTTTTCAGCGTCACAAACCATTTTTCTTACACACTAAAAGTTTCTTTCCGCTATTTATGAAAGAAAGAGTAAGAAGATGAAACAAGATCTTTTTTTTTCTTATTTTGATCGGATCAAAAAACACCTTGGGATTGCTAAATCACGTATAAGATAAATATATAAAGCAACAGAACCATCATAGTATTTTTTAACTCCTAAAAAAGGAATACGAAAGGAAGGGTGGTAAATAGATTATTCAACAATCTGAATCGAATGGATTCTTTTTGTCTCTCTTCTGTATTTTTCTTCAACAGAAAAAAGAAGGGCAAAGAAAATTCTATTGCAGAGCCGTATGCATAAAAAATGCCTGTACGGTTGTTCAATTCTATCTTTTCTTCTTGGCATTTTTTATCCCTTTCTTTTGTTTGATCAATTATGCGAGATAGAAGAACCTTTCATGATGTTATATCATCAGGGTTATGATTCACCAACCTGCTAGTTCTTTTTATGAAGCACAAGCAGGGGAATTTATCCTGGAAGCGGAAGAGCTACTGAAACTTCGCGAAACCCTTACAAAGGTTTACGTACAAAGAACGGGAAACCCTTTATGGGTTATATCCGAAGACATGGAAAGGGATGTTTTTATGTCAGCAGCAGAAGCCCAAGCTTATGGCATTGTTGATCTTGTAGCAGTAGAAAATACTGAGGATCCCGTATAAATCCATGAATTTCAAACCATAATTCAAATTTTCCATGATTTGATATTAAATATTTTACACCGATAAAATATTAATTCAATTGAATGGAAATAATTCATAATCATCAGGTTAAGATCGATCTAAACCAGCCCATTCTAAAATATATATGATTCAACATGCCAACTATTAAACAACTTATTAGAAAGACAAGACAGCCAATTAGAAATGTTACGAAATCTCCCGCTCTTCGAGGATGCCCTCAGCGTCGAGGAACATGTACTAGGGTGTATGTGCGACTCGTTCAGATCATCAACTCGAACAAACGAGATAATTTTTCCAATATCAATAAGTACAATAGATAGAATGGAAAAAAACTATTTATTTTACTTACTATCTAAACGAAAAATAAAGATTTATTATATACCTCTATTGTGTATAGAATTTATGGTTTCTATTGGTGCAAATCCAATCACCTTGATTTGGGATGAAAAACAATTCCCCATTGGTAGCAAATCAAATGGTTATCCACTAAGCGGGGGAAATGCATGATATTTGTGAGAAACAACAAAATTATGCTACGATTCTTGAAATAACGGACTAACAGGGTCAGCTACCTAGCCAACTTTCATAATTAAATGCCGTCACTGTATGGATAGCTCTTATTGTGAGAAGACCTATTATTATATAATTCATGGGTAGAGCCAAAGAATGTGAACTGTACAAGTTACTAATAACATTGATTAAATGAGGAAGAGGGCTCCGGTGTATAGAGAGGACCTCACCGTTTAAGAAGTAACCATAGAAACGATGGAACCCACTATTTATTTTATATCATTTTTTATATTTAGTTTAGTATCGGTAGAATTTTTCTTATTTCCAGGTGAAATGATGAAATACCCGAAATAAAAAATCGTGGTTAGGAAGGTCATAGCAGCAAAAGCCATTGGAATTTATATTTTATATATTGGAATAATCCGTTTTGTTATTAATGAATAGGGAGAAGGGAAAAGAATGACTGAAAGAATTGAAATCAATTAGTTATTCATCAAAGTTTAATTTGATTCAATGACCAGAGTTAAACGAGGATATATAGCTCGGAGACGTCGAACAAAAATCCGTTTATTTGCATCAACCTTTCGAGGGGCTCATTCAAGACTTACTCGAACTATTACTCAACAAAAAATGAAAGCCTTGGTTTCCAGTCATAGAGATAGAGGAAGGAAAAAGAGAGATTTTCGTCGTTTGTGGATTACTCGGATAAATGCAGTAACTCGTGAGAATGAACTATCCTATAGTTATAGTAGATTAATACATGATCTGTATAAGAGGCAAGTACTTCTTAATCGTAAAATACTTGCACAAATAGCTATATCAAATAAAAATTGTCTTTACATTATTTCCAATAAGATTATCAAATAAAAGAGATTATCTTATTAAGTATAAGTAATATATATAATATGCAACAATGATTGAAAAAAAATTCCCCGGAGAATGAACTCCGGGAAGATATAATAAAAAGAAATTAAGAATTAAGATAAATTAAGTAGTAGGAATGAACGAGCATGTTTCAATTAAAAAAAGATTTCTTTATTCTTCTCCCATTTTTTCTTAGAACACAAGAATCAAATCTGGATTATACATCTTTTTCGAACAAAGCGTTGATCTGATGTTGAATTCCAATTGAAGTTTTGAGTCAATTGAGAAGTTCAATTGAGGAGTATAGTATGCCTATTTATTTCTGGTTCGAAGACCCGTATTTCTAGGAATCGACTCTGCTCTCTCAAATTGTTTCTCATTATTAAGAAAAGGTAACAAAGATAAAATACGAGCTTGTTTTATAGCAATAGTAATTAATCGTTGTTGTTTCAAGGTCAATCTATTTACTCGTCTAGATAATATTTTTCCTTGTTCACTAATAAATCGACTAATTAAACTCATGTTTCTATAATCAATTCGATCCCCCGACCCAATTGGGGGCAAACGCCTACGAAAAGATCGCTTAGATTTATTAAAAGGTTGTTTGGATTTATCCATGGTTTATTCCTTATCTATAAAATCCTATTTCTTCATTCATTTTAAATTGGACCGAAATAGGATTTTATTTGTATTTTTTTATTTGTGTATATTATATACATATATATTATTATATGATTTTTACTCTTTAGAGGGGTTACCCACACGGTTCTGTTCAACCTATTTCTTTATTTCCCCATGAATCGTATGCTTGTAACAATAACGACAAAATTTTCTCAATTCTAATCGACTGGGTGTATTGTGTCGATTCTTTTGAGTAATATATCTAGAAATTCCCGGCGATTCTTTATTGACACCGTTTCGGGCACAACTAGTACATTCCAAAATAACTCTTACTCTAACATCTTTACCCTTCGCCATGAACCCCCTTTCTTTTGATTTTGGATCGACTCAACTCTTCTATTCTAGAAGAAAGGAACATAAAATTAAAAAATCAATAGAAGTTACCATTAGCTAATTATTACATTATAACGAAATTTTTCGTTATCGTTATAATGTAATAATTAAAAATACAATTCAATTTTTCTTATCCTAATTCCAATATCCCATTTAAGTATCTTCTATGATTTCGCGGGGAGACCGCCTTAGACCCGCAGCATTTCTACTCTCCCAAATTCGATCTTAGATCCGCTCGATGCGACGCTGAAGATCATTTTTTTTTTTTTTTCTTTCCCATACTAAACAACCAAAAAAAAGATGAGTGGGAGAAGAAATTTGTCACAATTTTTTGTATCTTTAATTTTATTTCTTTTTCCCATGTCAATAACTAGAATGACAAGGCGTCTGGGAAGAAACGATTAATTTCTATCAATAGACCCGCTAAAGACCCAAACCATATAGTACTTAGCACGGGTGCCACAGAGAGATATGTTTTTATATCTCGCATTGGAAATCCTCCTTCTTTATTTCTTTATTGTAATACATATAATATACGATCGTATGCTGTAGTTAAAGATCGCTTGTATTTTTACGCAAATGAACCAGTAGATGAGATTTTCTTGTCCTTAAAAAAAAAGATAAGATGAAGATGACAGACTCTTTTCTCCTGAGCATTGCCGATAAATATTTATTCTTTTCTTCGGTTTTAAATGTATATATATTATATGAGACCAAAAAGAAGAAATGAAATATCAAGAAAATTTCATTTTTTTTATGGGTAAAGAAGAAAATAATGATGTGGAAAACAAGACGAGCCTTTTGTACAATGGGACTGTACAACAATTGAAAAAAGGGATGTAGCGCAGCTTGGTAGCGCGTTTGTTTTGGGTACAAAATGTCACGGGTTCAAATCCTGTCATCCCTACCTATTACTTCTCCTATGGGCAGTAACGAGGGATTAATTAATATATTTTAATATATTAATAATAATAAATATTAATTGAGATAATTGAGATCAATTAAAATTAGCCATAATTTTTCATTCAAAATATATTTTTCAGGGTACAAAAAGAATCTTTTTATTTACAGTTGTGTTTTCTGTCATAAAACATAAAAAAAAATAAAGCGCTCTTAGTTCAGTTCGGTAGAACGCGGGTCTCCAAAACCCGATGTCGTAGGTTCAAATCCTACAGAGCGTGATTCTCTTCTTTGTTATGCTGAATAACAATAAAATCACTTAATAAAATAGAATTACAACTCAAATTTGACCTCCTGCGGAGAGGAGGTCAATCAAAAAAAGAAATGTTACTCAATTAAATATCCAACTGATCACCGCGTCTGTATTGTAAATATGCAGTTACGAATAATCCTGCCAAAGTAATAGGAATTAGACCTAACACGATTCCAAATAGAAAAACTTCAATCATTTCGATTTCGTTGAGGAGATAAAAAAGAGGTAAGATCTATTCCTAAATATTAATCTGAATCCTCCCTTAATCTCAATGACCCAAAGTTGGCAATTAGTATGAAAAGGAACCATGGAATACTTGGAATCCCAGAAAAATATTTATTTTTATGAGTTGTTTGTTCATTCAATTCATTTCAAATAAGTCGTATCTTGTTCAAACCAATGAATAGAGCTGAAGTTATAGTTGAAGCAGCCAGTAGAAAACCAAAATAACTAGTTATAGTAAGCATGAAAAAACTAAATGAAATATGTTTTTTTTACATATGCTGATAAAACACTTACCTAAGTTTCAATTTTTCGAGATAGGATCGTAATGTAATAAAAAATACCAATTGAAAGCTCTTGATCGATCTGTCATTATAGACAGCACTAACAAAGATAAAATGAAATAGACAGAAAAAGGAAAAAAGAGATTTATTCACTAGGACACTGACTTATTCTACAATTCTAAATCATAGATTAATTGTGTAACTGGTGATGAGTCTAAAGTAGTTGATACCACCTTCTGCAAAGATAAAGAGTGCCCTACAATCTATTGAAGAAATAAAACCTTTATTTTCTATTTATTTCAGGCCCAACTTGCTTCAGAAACTTGCTTCAGAAACTAGCAAGTTTTATTATTCTTTTTAGTTACATGTTATGTCTTTCCATATCATAGAATTTCTTATGGTTCAGTCAAAAAAAAGGGGAACCCTTGCTTCGGATTTAATGTAACAAAGGTTGCATCATTAATATTGATTGTTCCTGTTTTTGTTTGTTCTCTTTCTTTCATCAAATACTATTTACTATTGTATTATAGTAGTACATTCATTGTATTGTACGACCAATCAATTACTTGAAATGAAAGAGAGTATTAGAGCACAATAATTTTTAACCATGAAAAAGAGTTAAGTTTATGGATTTCACATCTAATTGAATTGTATGAATATGATAAAAATTTTTTATGAATTGTTCTATTAGAATAGTGGAATAGAATCCATCGATTCATACTTTCAAAAAATCATTACTTTCTATTATGGAGTCAGTAATAGAAACCTTATACTAATGAATTACAGGAATTTTCTGTTAAATAAGACACAGTTATCTATATACAAGGAACAATAAAGAAAGGGATTATGTAGCATTTCGTTTTGATACTTATCGAAACCGCGTTGCTGTGTCAGAGGAAGGATAGCTATACTGATTCGGTATACTCTAAATACACCTTCGGTACAATATTGACGATCTTACAAAGATGAATATCAGTAGTTTTCTATTTACTTTACTGATCCCATCT